GAAAATCTTAGATAATAGCTATTATCAAATTTAAATTTGCAGTTTAATTTCAATAAGATTTTTACAGGCTGAATATAATTACATCTATTTAAAATAAGGGTCGACGACCGGCTGTCTCATTTATTGACCCATAGGAGAGTAACAAAGGGTCATACTAAGTCATGTACACATCTACTAACTAATAAATTCGGAAAAAAAAAAAAGATGGTTACATCTTGCTCAAATTATAGGTCCTATTTTAAAATAAGGGAGATTTGCCCATTAAATTCTAGCATACCCTTCCTTTTATATATCCAGATAACCGATAGACACGAGTTTTGAAAAAAATTTTTTTTTGCCGAATTAATTTTTTTTGCTAAATTATTCAGCTTGGCAGAGAAATTGCGATAAATTTAGAATTTATTCATGAAATAATTCAGCTGAAAATTAGACTTTTAGAAATTTTCTTTTTTATATTTTCAAAATATATACTTAATATAGTTAAAAAGTCTTATAAAATAGGAATTACAAGGAAAATTATAAAATAAATAATTGTTACAATTTTTCTTATTAAGTCAAATGGGTATTCAATAGGCATTGCTCCCAAATAAGTTAATATAATAAAACAATTAATGAGGGTCCAAAATATAATTTTAGGTATAGTATTAAAATAAAAAGAAGATAATTTATTTTTTATTGAAAATGAAAATCTAAGAATAATAATAATTGATATTATTAATGCAATCACCCCCCCTAATTTATTAGGAATTGACCGTAAAATGGCATAGGCAAAAAGAAAATATCATTCAGGTTGAATATGAGGGGGGGTGATTATAGGATTAGCAATATTAAAATTTTCTGCATCTATAAATCCATATGGATTAATAATAATTGAATAAGAAAAAATTACAATTACTATAAAAATACCTAATAAATCTTTAATTGTAAAATATGGATGAAATGGAATTTTATCTAAATTTATTGTAACACCTAGAGGATTACTTGAGCCTTTTTCATGAATTAATATAATATGAATTATTACTAATATTAATAAAATAAAAGGAAGAAGAAAATGTAAAGTAAAAAATCGAATTAAAGTATTATTGTCTACTGAAAATCCACCTCAAATTCAATAAGTTATTGAAATTCCAACATAAGGAATAGCTGAAATTAAATTTGTAATTACAGTTGCTCCTCAAAATGATATTTGGCCTCAAGGTAAAATATAACCTAAAAATGCTGTTGCTATTAAAATAAAAATAATAAAAATGCCTGATATTCATACATTTTTAAAATAAAAAGAGGAATAATAAATTCCTCGTGCAATGTGAATATATATAAAAATAAAAAAAATAGATGCACCATTAGCATGAATTGAACGAATTAATCATCCATTATTTACATCTCGTTGAATATGTGAAATTATAGAAAAAGCAGTAGAAATATCTCTTGAGAAATTTATTGCTAAAAATAACCCTGTAATAATTTGAGTTAGTAAACAAACGCCTAATAGTGAGCCGAAATTTCATATATATGAAATGTTAGATGGAGTAGGAAGGTTAATTAGTGAATTTATTAATTTTAACATAAGTTTAAATAAATTTTTTAATAGGAGCATTAACCCAGTTTAAATTTTTTGCTACAATTATTAATATTAAAAGAAGAAAAATTATTATAATAATAATTATATTAACAAAATTTATTAAGTAAATTTTGTTAATATAAGCTAAATCTAATTTTATTATAAATATTTTATTTGAAATTATTGTTAATATAAATGTAAACATGACTGTTAATTTTGTATTAAATTTTATTTTTTTATTCGGACATAAACTAACCATATATATAAAAATAATTAGCATCCCTCCTAAAATAATTAAAATTATTATTATAGATACAATAGAAAATTGATAAATAAAATAAAAAGTTAATGCTAAAAATAATGTTAATAAAATTAAAGATAATAATATTGTAACTGGGTGAAAAGACGAGGTACAAATAATTGAAGAAAATAAAATTAGCTTAATTTTCAGAAAATAATATATAATTTAGTATACAAATTTTGGAGATTTGTTGAGATAAAATCTTTTCTGATGTTAAAAGGAGGTACCAAATTTGATTTACAAAATCAACATTTTAAATTAAATTATTTTAACATAACTTATGTTATCTTTAATTACTATTTTATATTTAATTGGATGTTTTATTTTATTTGCTAATCGTTATTATTTAATAATAATTTTATTAAGAATTGAATTTATTTATATAAGTTTATTACTTATACTTTGTGTTTACTTTTGTATATTTAACATTTTAGGTGTTTTTATTTTTTTAATTAGAATTGTTTGCGAGGCTGGATTAGGATTAAGATTGTTAGTAATAATAAGATTTTATTATGGTAATGAAATGATAAAAATGATAAATTTAATTAAATGTTAATAATATTTATACCAATAGTTTTAATTTTATGCTCTTATTTTTTTTTGAGCCCTTATCAAATTATTATTTATTTAATAATTTTGACAATTTTTTGTATCTCTAAAAGCTTAATAAATAATGCTGAAGTAATTACAAATTTTTTTTATTTTGATTTAATGAGGTTTAGGTTAATTAATTTAACAATTTGAATTACTTTTTTAATAATTATAGCAAGACGATTTAATAATATTTTTTATAATAAAATATTTAATTTTTATATTTTAACTATAATAAATTTATTATTTTTGTGTTTTTCCCTAAATAATTTATTAATATTTTATTTGTTCTTTGAAGCTGTTTTATTTCCTATTGTTTTAATAATTACAGGCTGAGGATCGCAACCTGAACGAATTCAAGCTGGATTTTATATATTAATATATACAGTATTTGGCTCGTTACCTCTTTTAGTTTTAATATTGATAGAAAAAATCTCTTTAATAATTATCTTTAATGAATGATTATTTGGCCAAATAGGAGTTGTTTTTTTTTTAATAATTTTAGGCTTTTTAGTAAAAATTCCAATATTTCTACTTCATTTATGATTACCAAAAGCACATGTAGAAGCGCCAATTGCAGGGTCTATAATTTTAGCTAGAATTTTACTAAAATTAGGCTTTTATGGTCTATATCGATTTAAAAGATTTTTTTTTATTGATTTAATAACATATAGTTATATACTAATTATAATTTCTATCTGAGGAGCAGTTATAATTAGAATTTATTGTTTATTTCAAGTTGATATTAAATCTTTAATTGCATACTCTTCTATTTCCCATATAGGAATTGCTTTAAGAGGATGTTTAACATTTTACTTACATAGATCTTATGGGATATTAATAATAATAATTGGTCATGGTTTATGTAGTTCAGGGCTTTTTTGCCTTAGAAATATGCTTTATGAACGATTTTATACTCGAAATATTTTTATAATTAAGGGGATGATTTTAATATTCCCTAATTTATCATTATGATGATTTCTATTCAGAATTGTTAATATATCAGCTCCAATAACAATAAATTTATTTGGGGAGTTATTTTTAAGATTAAGTTTAGTTAAATTCAGAATATTAATGATAATTCCTATGATAATACTAATTTTTTTAAGTGCTTGTTACTCAATATATATATATAGATATATTAATCATGGAAAAAGTTGAATTATTTTTAGAAATAACATAATTACTCAGCGTGAGTATTACTTATTACTTCTTCATATGTTACCTATGATTATATGATTTTTAAAGCTTAATTTTTTTATAAAATGATTATAAAAGCTTAATTAGTTTAAGAAAAATTATAAATTGTGGATTTATAGATGAAAATTTCATTAAGCAATTTTTATTAATTGATTTATAATATTAATCTTATTTTCTTTATTTTTTTTATATTGCTTTTTATTTTTACTTTATAATAATACATTTATTATTATTGAGTATACTTTAATAACAATTTTAAGTTTTGAATATAAATTTTATGTCCTATTAGACTGAATAAGTTGTTTATTTTCTTTTACTGTTTTATTAATTTCTGCTTTAGTTTTATGATATAGATTCAGTTATATAAAAATAGATAAGAATAAAAATTCTTTTTGTTGAATAGTATTATTATTTATTTTATCAATATTATTACTAATTTTAATACCAAATGCATATATATTAATTTTAGGTTGAGATGGCCTTGGGTTAGTATCTTATTGTTTAGTAATTTTTTATCAAAGAGTTAATTCTTACAACTCTGGAATAATAACTGTTATTAGGAATCGGATTGGTGATGTAATAGTAATTATAATAATTATTTTTGCAATTAATTTTAATTCATTTGAATTAATTTCTTTTAAAGAATTTGAATTTATTTGAGGCATAATAATTATTATTGCAGGTATAACAAAAAGAGCTCAAATTCCCTTTTCGGCTTGATTGCCTGCAGCAATAGCTGCTCCAACTCCAGTATCTGCTTTAGTACATTCATCAACTTTAGTAACCGCTGGCGTTTATCTTCTTATTCGATTTAATTTATTATTTACTTACAATGTTTTTAGAAGTTTTTTGTTAAAAATTTCTTTAATAACTATAGTAATATCTGGAGTAAATGCTTTTTTTGAAAATGATTTAAAAAAAATTATTGCTTTTTCAACTTTAAGGCAATTATCTATTATAATACTGATTTTATCCATAGGATTAACATATTTAGCTTTTTTTCATTTAATTATTCATGCTATTTTTAAGTCAATATTATTTTTATGCGCTGGTTTTGTTATTCACAATTTACTGGGTAATCAAGATGTTCGATTTCTTTCAAGATTTTTTAAATTTAGCCCAACAATTTCAAGATGTATAATAATTGGTATATTATCTCTTATAGGGTTTCCATTTATTGGAGGTTTTTATTCAAAGGATATTATTATAGAATTTTTTTTAATAAGAAATAAAAATTTACTTGAAATGTTATTTTTTGTAGTTGGAATTATTTTTACTTTTCTTTATAATTTTCGCCTTAGTTATTTAATTTTATTTAAAGGAATTATAAGATCTAGTTTATTAGAAAACAAACTAGATATTTTTATAAAATATCCAATTTTAATTCTTTCTTTTAAACTAATTTTAACAAGAAATTTAATAAATTGGTTAGTTATTTCAAATTACTCAACTACTTTTTTGACATTTCAACAAAAGTTATTAATAATGTTAATAATTTTTATTTGTATAATAATCTATAATATAACATTGAAAATTAATAAAAATTTTTATTATATAAAAATAAATTTTTTTATAAAGATATGATATTTAACAGATTTAACAAGTTTAGTTTTATTAAATAATAATAAACATTTTTTAAAAACTAGAGTCAATGATTGAACTTGAATAGAAATTTGAGGCCCTCTAGGTGTTAAAAAGATCTTTGCAAATAACTTTAAGTTTGATTTATTAAAAGATTTAAATATTTTTGTAGTTATATTTGGTGTGATTATTTTAATAATTATCATGTTTTGTTGTTTTTATAGTTTAATTAAAAAACATTACACTGAAAATGTAAAAATGAGGTTTAAAAACATTTTTAATTACAAAAATTGATGCAAATAACTTTGGGTGTTATCACAAAAAATTTTGAATTTTTAGAAAATAATTAAATTTATTAAAGTTAATTAAAATTTAGTAAAAGTATTAATTACATAATTTATCCTATCAAGATAATCCTTTATTCAGGCATTTTACTATCGCCAGATATAATTACATCTATTTAAAATAAGGGTCGACGACCGGCTGTCTCATTTATTGACCCATAGGAGAGTAACAAAGGGTCATACTAAGTCATGTACACATCTACTAACTAATAAATTCGGAAAAAAAAAAAAGATGGTTACATCTTGCTCAAATTATAGGTCCTATTTTAAAATAAGGGAGATTTGCCCATTAAATTCTAGCATACCCTTCCTTTTATATATCCAGATAACCGATAGACACGAGTTTTGAAAAAAATTTTTTTTTGCCGAATTAATTTTTAGTTTCTTAAATCAAGCTTGAATTCGATTTGGTTTATAAGAAGAGGGCTCTAATTTTTTTATACAACTTTTAAAAGAAAATAAGTAGAAAATTTATTTTATTTAATAATTATAAATTATTAAGAATTAGAAAAATATTCTAGCTAAATTTGTGCCAGCAGCAGCGGTTAAACAAATAGAAAAATTCTTTTTTTAATAAAATTTAAAAAAAAAAAATTAAACTATATTCATTAAAAATAAAGGTGAAATTTATTTTTAAAATTAAATTAATATATAATTAAAATTCTTGAATTAAACTAGGATTAGATACCCTATTATTTAAGAGCTATATATTGTAAGTAAATAATTATTACGAAAGCAAAAAATTATGGCGGTATTTTAAGCTTTTCAGAGGAACTTGCTCTTTAATGGATAGAACACCTAAATCTTACTTAAATTTGCTAAATCAATTTGTATACCACTATAAAATTAATTATTTACTTTAATTAATAAAGTTTATAAATTTTAGAGTAAATTAAGTCAAGGTGCAGTAAAAATTTAAGAATGAAGTGAGTTACATTTCTTTTAAGAGAACTACAAATTTAAAAATAATATTAGGATTTGAAAGTAAAATTAAAATAGAATGTTAATTTGAATAAAGCTCTAAAATATGTACATATCGCCCGTCACTCTTTATTAAGATAAGTCGTAACAAAGTTAAAATACTGGAAAGTGTTTTAAAAATGAAATCATTAGATGTTTCACTTACAATGAAAATTTGTATAATTACCATTTTTTTAGTATAAATATAAAATTAAATTATTAATTAGGCAAGTTTAATATAAAAATATAAATTTTTATTAAAAACTGAAAAGGAAAGTTTAATTTAATTTAAAAGAAAAATTAATGTACCTTTTGCATAAGGGAGTTTCAAAAAAAAATAAATTTTTATTTTTCTCGAACCATTTTGATCTAAAATTAAAATTTTTTTAATATTTCAATATTAAACAAAAATTAATTTTAGAGGTGAAATTCTTATCAAAAAATGAGATATCTAGTTTTAAAATTAAACTTTATGTTACTTTGTAATAAAATTTAATTTTTAGTATTACAAAGAAAAATTTTCGGGATAAGCTGAAATTAAATAAATTTAAATTTACTAAAAATTAAATTAAAGGATTAATATTTTCTTATTTATTTTTATAAATAAATTTACTTTATTAAAAAACAATTTATTTTTAAAAATTAAATTAAATTAAAAATTTAAAGAATAATGAAAATACTAGTAAAAATTAAAAAGAATTAATTATTTTAAAAAATAATCAAAAATAATATTAATTTAATTTTTAAGAATTAGGCAATTCCTTTTTCTGACTGTTTACTAAAAACAACACATTTAGAAAAAAATAAATGTAAATCCTGCTCAATGAATTTTTAAATTGCTGTAGTATTTTGACTATACAAAGGTATTGAAATAAGATTTTAATTGAATGCTAAGAGAATGGAATTTCAGAAAATAGCTTTTTTAATTTTAAAAATTGAACTTTTTTTAATTTGTGCAGAAACAATTATTTTAATTAAGGACAAGAAGACCCTAAGAATTTTTGAATTTAAATAATATATTTATGTATTAATTAAATTTTAGCTGGGGCGGCTAAGAAATATTAAAAACTTTTTAATTTAAAGCGACCCATTATTAATGATTATATGAAAAAATACTCTAGGGATAACAGCGTTATATTTTTTGATAGACCATATTGACAAAAAAGTTTGCGACCTCGATGTTGGATTAGGATACTTTTTTAATGAAGACGTTAAAATAAGAAGTTTGTTCAACTTTTAAATTCCTACATGATCTGAGTTTAGACCGATGAGAATCAGGTTGGATTCTATCTTAATAATGAAAAAATTTCAATTAGTACGAAAGGAATATTGAAAACTAATTATTAGGATAAACAGCTTTATTTGCATCAATTTTTGTAATTATTAAAGTGACAGACCCTAATGTGAGGAATTTAAGCTTCCTTTATGAATATTTCCTTTAATAATTTTAAATTTAATTTATTTTCTAATATTAATTTTAATAGTTTTATTAAGAATTGCTTTCTTTACTTTAATGGAGCGAAAATTTTTAGGCTATTGTCATTTACGTAAAGGGCCTAATAAAACTGGAATGTTAGGTTTATTCCAACCATTTAGAGATGCGTTAAAACTTTTTAGTAAAGAAATAAATAAAATATTTTATATAAATAAAACCCTCCAATTTTTTGCACCAGTTTTTATAATTTTAATAATAATTTTATTATGAATAACTTTTCAATTTTCTAATAATGCTTTAAATTTAAGAATAAGAGTTATTTTTTTTCTTTGCATTTCAAGCTTAAGAAGGTACACAATTCTTTTTAGAGGATGAGCTTCCAATTCCAAATATTCGTTAATTGGAGCCTATCGAGGTTTCGCTCAAGTAATTTCCTATGAAGTAAGAATAGCTTTAATTTTAATTTCAATGGCAATTTTACCTCAAAGATTCAACTTAGCATCTTTTTTAAAAATCCAAATTTATTACCCATTACTTTTTAGTTTATCCCCCATTTTTATTATTTGATTTATTTCAATTCTAGCTGAATTAAATCGAGTTCCATTTGATTTAGCAGAAGGGGAATCTGAATTAGTTTCAGGATTTAATATTGAGTACGGGTCGTGATTATTTGCTATTATTTTTATGTCAGAATATGGTAATATTATAATTATTAGTTATTTAACTAATTATTTATTTTTAGGGTTTAGAATATTTAGTCAAATTTTTACATTAGTATTAATATCTATTATTATTATAATTCGAGGAACTTATGTACGAATACGATATGATCAATTAATAATGATAGCATGAAAAATTATTTTACCTCAAAGAATTATTTTTCTATTTCTAGTTTATTTTATTTTTTTAAATGTGAACAACTTTATTTGCATCAATTTTTGTAGTTAATTAATTTAAACCAAATGGATTTTAACAATGAAAAAGTTATGTGTTATAACTTACACTATTTAAATTAAAGATTAAATGAATTATTCATTATTTTTAGGTTAGAAGCCTAAATAATTAATCTTACATTTAATAGGAAAATCAATTAATTCATTAACAGTGAAACGCCTCTATTTTGGCTTCTATTAAAAAATAGAAATTTTCTAAATTCAGGCCGAAACTGAACGCAATATGCATCGCTTTATTTTATCAGAAAAGGGGTATCCAATGTCTAAATGCAAATTAGAATTTATTATTTTAAATACTTTTCTTCTACTTTATTCAATCCAACATACTATAATTCAACTCGTATAAAAGGCCTATAAAAATTACAATATTAATAAAAATAAAAGAATACATAAAACATAGATTTTTTATTATTATTATTAAAGGAAAAGGTAAAATTACCACGATTTCTACATCAAAAATTAAAAAAATAATTCCCACAAAAAAAAATTTTAAAGAAAAAGGAATACGAGATAAGGAAAATGGGTCAAATCCACACTCAAAAGGAGAATTTTTTTCTTTGGCTTTTTTCCCCCGAAAGCCCAAAGAAAAAAATAAAAAGGAAAGTAGCGTAATGATTCTAATTAAAATTACGTATAGGTAAAAAATTATTTAATTTTTTTTATTAAAACTATTTAATTGGAAATTAAATGTACTTATTATACTAATTAAATAATAAATTCATCAATACATAAATGTAAAAAGGAATAATCATACTACATCAACAAAATGCCAATATCATGCTGAAGCTTCAAAGCCAAAAAAATGATTTGATGAAATTAATTGGTTTTTAATTCGAAAGTAAGAAACTAAAAGAAAAATAGAGCCAATTAAGACATGTAAACCGTGAAAACCTGTTGTTATGAAGAAAGTTGAGCCAAAAATGCCATCAGAAATTCTAAATTGTGCTTGAAAATATTCAAAGCCTTGAAATATTGTAAATGTAGCCCCTAATATAATTGTAATAAGTAATGAGTTACATGCTGAAATGTAATTTTGATTTATAATTGAATGATGCCTTCAAGTGACAGTAATGCCTGAAGAAATTAGAATTGTAGAATTTAATAAAGGAACCTCAAATGGGTTGAAAGGATAAATTCCTTTGGGAGGTCATTGACTTCCAATTTCAATATTAGGGGAAAGACTTCTATGAAAAAAAGCTCAGAAAAAGGATACGAAAAAAAATACTTCAGATAAAATAAATAAAATTATACCTATTTTTAACCCATTTAAGACTCAATGGGTATGAAACCCTTGAAAAGACCCTTCTCGTGAAATATCACGTCATCATTGAAAAGATGAAATGGTAATTATTAAAATAGCTAACATTAATAAAAAAGAATTTAAATTTTGAAAATAACTTACAAACCCTAAAGTTAAAGAAAGAGCGGAAATAGATCTTGTTAAAGGCCATGGGCTTTTTTCTACTAAATGGAAAGGGTGAAATATCATAAGTTTTTATTATCTTTCATTAATGTATAATCTAATTAAAATTGCAAAAACAAACGCTTGAATGAAAGCAACAGCTGTTTCTAAAATTAAAAGTGTTATTATAACAGGAATTCTTATTATAAATAATATATTTCTGAAAATTGAAATTGAAGAAAGAAGATGGATTAGAAGATGCCCTCTAATTATATTAGCAGTTAAACGAACAGAAAGAGTAATTGGTCGAATTAAATTACTTACAGTTTCAATAAGTACTATAAAAAATCTTAAGGATATGGGGGAACCTAATGGGACTAAATGGGATATAATTATATTAAATTTATTAATTAAAGTAAATAAAATAAAGGATAATCAAAATGGAAAAGCAAAAAATATTGTAAATACTAAATGCCTTGATGATGTAAAAATATAGGGCATTAAGCCGAGACAATTTCTTCTTAAAATAATAATAAAAATGGAGGTAATGATTAAGCAATTTTTAAGTTTATATAATTTTATGTTATTTCTAATTTCTTGAAAAAATTTTTTTAACAGAATTTTTCAAGAAATTAGAAAAAGGGAGGAAGCTGCTCAGAAAGATCAAGGAAGAATTATTATTCAAATTAATAATCTTATTCAATTTAAATTAAACCATTGGGATGTTGAAGGGTCAAAAATGGAAAATAAATTGTTTATCATTAAAATTTATAATTAAATTTATTATAATTGTTATGCTTTGGGTTTAATAGATTTTTTTTTTGTTTGAAGTTTAAAAAATAAATAATGATTATTGTTAATATTATGATTACTATTATAATTATTGTTAAAATAAATCAATTTATGGGAAAAATTTGAGGAATTAAAAAACACTTATGGAAGTTATTAAAGAATGACATTCTTTTGTTATAATAAATTAACTAGTTTTTTCATTGAAAGTTAAAATTAACTATTAATTGGCTTAAGAGACCATCACTTTTATCAGCCATTCAATGAGTTGTTAATAAATTTAATGAAGTTATTTATTGAAGTTATTTCTAAAGAAATAGGTATAAATCTATGGTTTGCCCCACAAATTTCAGAACATTGTCCATAATATATGCCTGGCCGTCTTGATATTGAAAAGGATTGATTAAGACGTCCTGGGATTGCATCTATTTTTAACCCTAAGGGTGGAACTGTTCAAGAATGAATTACATCTATTGATGAAATTAAATATTTAATGTTAGTATTAATAGGTAAAACTAAATTATTATCTGTATCTAGTAAACGAAATGATTTTTTTATTATTTCTCTTTCTGGGATTATAAATGAATCAAATTCTTTATTGAAGTCTGAGTATTCATATGACCAATATCATTGATGCCCTAAAACTTTAATAGAAATTTGTGAATTAAATGTTTCATCTGTTAAATATAAAAGATGAAGAGATGGAATTGCAATAAAAATTAAAGTTACTGCTGGAATAATTGTTCAAATAATTTCGATTTCTTGCCCTTCTATTAAAGAACGGCTAATGAAATTATTTATTATAATATTAATAATTATATAAATTGTAATAATAGTAATAATTAAAATAATTATTATTGAATGGTCATGAAAAAATACTATTTGTTCTATAATGGGAGAATTTATGTCTGAGAAAGCTACTTGGGATCAAGTTATCATTTGTTTACTTTAGAATAATGTTATTTTGATTAAAAGAGTGTTCGGAAGGGGGAAAATTTAATATCCATTCAATTGAAGAATTTGTAGAATTAGAAAATCTAATTATTTTTTTTTCAGCAATTCTTACTCAAATGATAATAATTAATATAATTACCCCTGTAAGAGAAATTAAAGACCCTAAGGAGGATAAAAAATTTCATTTTGAGAAAAAATCGGGGTAATCTGAATATCGACGAGGCATGCCAGCAAGGCCTAAAAAGTGTTGGGGGAAGAAGGTTAAATTTACGCCAATGAAAGTAATAATAAATTGAGCTTTTGTTAAGTTAGAATTTAAATTTATGCCAAAAAATATAGGAAATCAATGAACAATAGCTCCTATAATAGCAAATACTGCGCCTATTGATAAAACGTAATGAAAGTGAGCTACTACATAGTAGGTATCGTGTAAAACAATGTCAATTGAAGAATTTGCTAATATAATTCCTGTTAGACCACCTACAGTAAATAAAAAAACAAAGCCTAAAGCTCATAAAATTGAAGTATTAAATTTAATATTAGAACCGTGTAAAGTTGCAAGTCAACTAAAAATTTTAATTCCTGTAGGGACAGCAATAATTATGGTTGCAGATGTAAAATATGCTCGGGTGTCTACATCTATTCCAACTGTAAATATATGATGTGCTCAAACAATAAATCCCAATAGTCCAATTGCTGCTATAGCATAAATTATACCTAAATTTCCAAAAGGCTCCTTCTTTCCTGTGTTATAACAAATAATTTGAGAAATTATGCCAAAACCAGGTAGAATTAAAATATATACCTCAGGGTGGCCAAAAAATCAAAATAAATGTTGATATAAAATTGGGTCTCCTCCTCCTGAAGGATCAAAGAATGAAGTATTAAAATTTCGGTCTGTTAATAGTATTGTAATGGCACCTGCTAATACAGGTAAAGATAAAAGTAAAAGAATAGCAGTAATTAATACAGATCATACAAATAATGGTATGCGTTCTATACTTATTCCAATTGACCGTATATTTAAAATAGTTGTAATGAAATTAATTGCACCTAAAATTGATGATGCACCAGCAAGATGTAAAGAGAAAATAGCTAAATCTACAGAAGGGCCATAATGAGATAGATTTGATGATAAAGGAGGGTATACAGTTCACCCTGTTCCTGCCCCTGATTCAACTAAAGAGGAATTAATTAATAAAAATAAAGAAGGAGGTAAGAGTCAAAATCTCATATTATTTATTCGTGGGAAGGCTATGTCAGGAGCACCTAATATAATAGGTACAAGTCAATTGCCAAATCCCCCAATTATAATTGGTATTACTATAAAAAAAATTATAATAAATGCATGGGCTGTTACAATGACATTATAAATTTGGTCATTGCCAATTAATCTCCCAGGTTGTCTTAATTCAAGACGGATTAATATTCTTATACTTAATCCCAGTATACCAGCTCATGCGCCAAAAATTAAATATATTGTTCCAATGTCTTTATGATTAGTTGAGTATATTCATCGCGGTAAAATGACTGAAGTTTAGGTGTTAAATTGTAAATTTATTTATGAGTAAAGCTCTTTTACCAATAAGATTTATTAAAAATAATTTTTACTTTGAAGGTAAATAGTTTAAATTAACTTAAAATCTTTATATATAAATATTTATTACAATAAGTAAAATAACTAAATTAATATTCATTAAAATATTTTTTTTAATAGACAAATTATTTCATGTAAAAAATTTTAAATTAATAAAAAGAAGCGGAGAGATTATTCGAATGTAAAAAAATAGATTAATTAAGGAAGATAAAATAAGAATAAAGATAAAAATTAAATTTATTTCTATTAATAAGAAAATTGAAACAATTTTTATAAAAAAACCAATAAATGGGGGTATCCCTGCTAAAGATATTATTAATATAGTTATTTTTATTTTAATTTCAGGTTTTATTTTCTTTTTAAGAAAATCGAAAAAATAATTAATTTTATTTTTTTTACAAATCTTAATAATATTAAAAATAATAATGAAGTATAATAATAAATAAGAAAGTCAAAAATTAAGTTTTTTAACAATTAGGCATAAAATTCATCCTTGGTGAGAAATAGAGGAAAAGATTAAAATTTTTTTTAATATTTTATATTTTATTGCTAAAATTGATGCAAATAATGAAGATATAGTAAATAAAGGAACCAGCAAATTATTTATAAATTTTTCAATAATTAATAAAGGAATAATTTTTTGAATTGTTAATAAAATTAAAATAGAATTAAAAGTTAATGTCTCCCTAATTGAGATTAACCAAAAATGAAAAGGGATTATCCCTAATTTAATTAAGATTGAAGCATTAATTAAAAAAGAGAATAATTCAAGTTGAAATAAATTATATTGAAATGCTGAAACAAAAAATAAGGAAGATGAAAAAGATTGAACAACAAAATATGAAATTATAGCATTAAAGTTTTTTAATTTATAATCATTTATTAAAGGAATAAAAGATATTATATTAATTTCTATTATAAGTCAATAAATAAACCATGAATTTGATGAAAAAGAAATAAAAATTGTTATAATAATAACTCAAATTATTATTTTTTTAAAAAAAATTAATAAAGGATATTTTAATCATATTTGGGGTATGAGCCCAATAGCTTTAATTTTAGCTTACTTTATT